TATATCCTTTATGGAAATGGCAAGTCAATTCGAGGAATTTATCACACAAGTATTCAATTAGTTCGGACTTGCTTAGTATTGAATTGGGACCAAGAACAAAATGGTTCTATAGAAGAGGTTCATGCTTCCTTTGTTGAGGTAAGGGCAAATGATCTAATTCGCGATTTCATAAGAATTGAGTTAGTCAAGTCCACTATTTCGTATACCGGAAAAAGGTATGATAGGGCAAGTTCCGGATTGATTCCCGATAATGGATTAGATTGCACCAATATCAATCCTTTTTATTCCAAGGCGAAGATTCAATCACTTAGCCAACATCAAGGAACTATTGGTATGTTGTTGAATCGAAATAAGGAATGCCAATCTTTGCTAATTTTGTCATCATCCAATTGTTCTCGAATTGGTCCATTCAATAGTTCGAAATATAACAATGTGACAAAAGAATCGGATCCCCTAATTCCAATTAGGGATTATTTAGGTCCCTTAGGCGCTATTGTACCTAAAATATCGAATTTTTATTCATCTTACCATTTAATAACTCATAATCAGATCGTGTTAAAGAAATATTTGCTACTTGACAATTTGAAACAGATTTTCCAAGTACTTCAAGTACTTAAATACTGTTTAATAGATGAAAATAGGAGGATTTATAATCCCGATCTATGCAGTAACATCGTTTTGAACCCATTCCATTTGAATTGGTGCTTTCTCCATCATGATTATTGTGAAGAGACATCGATCAAAATTAGCCTTGGACAATTTATTTGTGAAAATGTATGTCTATTTAAATACGAACCACACGTAAAAAAATCTGGTCAAATTTTAATTGTTAATGTCGACTTTTTAGTTATAAGATCGGCTAAGTCTTATTTGGCTACTCCTGGAGCAACTGTTCATGGTCATTATGGGAAAATCCTTTACGAAGGAGATACATTAGTTACATTTATATATGAAAAATCGAGATCTGGTGACATAACGCAAGGTCTTCCAAAAGTAGAACAAATCTTAGAAGTGCGTTCGATTGATTCAATATCGATGAACCTCGAAAGGAGAGTTGAAGGTTGGAACGAGCGTATACCAAGAATTCTTGGGATCCCCTGGGGGTTTTTGATTGGAGCTGAGCTAACCATAGCCCAAAGTCGTATCTCTTTGGTTAATAAGATCCAAAAGGTTTATCGATCCCAGGGGGTACAGATCCATAATAGACATATAGAGATTATTGTACGTCAAGTAACATCAAAAGTGTTGGTTTCAGAAGATGGAATGTCTAATGTTTTTTCGCCTGGAGAATTAATCGGATTGTTGCGAGCGGAACGAGCAGGGCGCGCTTTGGACGAATCAATCTGTTATCGGGCAATCTCATTGGGAATAACAAGAGCGTCTCTGAATACTCAAAGTTTCATATCCGAAGCAAGTTTTCAAGAAACCGCTCGAGTTTTAGCAAAAGCTGCTCTACGAGGTCGTATTGATTGGTTGAAAGGCCTGAAAGAGAACGTTGTTCTGGGGGGGATTATACCTGTTGGTACCGGATTCCAAAAATTTGTGCACCGTTCAAGGCAAGACAAAAACATTTATTTGGAAATCAAAAGAAAAAATCTATTCGAGTTGGAAATGAGAGATATTTTGTTACACCATAGAGAATTATTTTGTTCTTACGCGACAAATAATTTCCATGAGACAAATTTACATGAGACATCAGAACAATCATTTATGTGATTTAATGATTCCTAAGAGCGGATTCATTTTCACTTTAACTATCTTTTAACTATACTGGTCTGATTATTGATTTGGTAATAAATAAAATAAGTAATAAAAAAAAAATTATGGTTTGTGCCGTGTATCAATGGTCAATCCCCGGTAGAAGGTTCCATCGGAACAATTATTTATTTCAAGGTACCTCGTCTCTTTGTTAATAATACGAAAAAGAAAAAACAAAAAGGAAGTGTGGGAAAAAATGACAAGAAGATATTGGAACATCAATTTGGAAGAGATGATGGAAGCAGGAGTTCATTTTGGTCATGGTACTAAGAAATGGAATCCTAGAATGGCCCCTTACATTTCTGCAAAGCGTAAAGGTATTCATATTACAAATCTCGCTAGAACTGCTCGTTTTTTATCAGAAGCCTGTGATTTAGTTTTTGATGCAGCAAGTAGGGGAAAAAACTTCTTAATCGTCGGTACCAAAAATAAAGCATCGGATTCAGTAGCATCAGCTGCAATAAGGGCTCGGTCTCATTTTATTAATCAAAAATGGCTCGGTGGTATGTTAACGAATTGGTCCACTACGGAAACGAGACTTTATAAGTTCAGGGACTTAAGAGCAGAAGAAAAGATGGGGAAACTCAACCGTCTCCCCAAAAGAGATGCAGCAATGTTGAAGAGAAAATTATCTACCTTGCAAACATATCTCGGTGGGATCAAATATATGACGGGATTGCCTGATATTGTGATCATCGTTGATCAGCAAGAAGAATATACGGCTCTTCGAGAATGTGCCATTTTGGGGATTCCAACGATTTGTTTAATCGATACAAATTGTGACCCAGATCTTGCAGATATTTCGATTCCAGCCAACGATGACGCTATAGCTTCAATTCGATTGATTCTTAACAAATTAGTATCCGCAATTTGTGAAGGTCGTTCTAGCTATATAAGAAATCGTTGATTATGATTAAGATTAAGAATAATAAAATTAGTTAATGTTAATTATTGGGCAACTCCATAGATTTATTGGATCGGTTACTTTTTTTTTGAATTCAAAAAAAAGAACTGGGGATATTGATATATATTATGATGTTATGTGATTTCTTGGTATCCTAAATATATGATTAATGATTCAAGTTGGTGAGTTGAGAAAGAAATGGTTGAATCAAACTAATTCCTTTTTTGAAGTTCAATTTCTATCAGAGGACAATATGAATGTTATACCATGTTACATTAAAACACTCAGGGGGTTATACGATATATCGGGTGTAGAAGTAGGCCAACATTTCTATTGGCAAATAGGAGGTTTACAAATCCATGCCCAAGTACTTATCACTTCTTGGGTCGTAATTGCTATCTTGTTAGGTTCAGCCATCATAGCTGTTCGGAATCCACAAACCATTCCGACCGACGGTCAGAATTTCTTTGAATATGTCCTTGAATTTATTCGAGACTTGAGCAAAACCCAGATTGGAGAAGAATATGGACCTTGGGTTCCTTTTATTGGAACTATGTTCCTATTTATTTTTGTTTCTAATTGGTCAGGTGCCCTTTTACCTTGGAAAATCATACAGTTACCTCATGGGGAGTTAGCTGCGCCCACGAATGATATAAATACTACTGTTGCTTTAGCTTTACCCACGTCAGTGGCATATTTTTATGCAGGTCTTACCAAAAAAGGGTTGGGTTATTTCGAGAAATACATCAAACCAACTCCAATACTTTTACCAATTAACATCCTAGAAGATTTCACAAAACCCTTATCTCTTAGTTTTCGACTTTTCGGGAATATATTGGCTGATGAATTAGTAGTTGTTGTTCTTGTTTCTTTAGTCCCTTCAGTAGTTCCTATACCTGTCATGTTTCTTGGATTATTTACAAGTGGTATTCAAGCTCTTATTTTTGCAACGTTAGCCGCGGCTTATATAGGTGAATCCATGGAGGGTCATCATTGACTAGTTTTCGAAATAGTCTTTTTTTTTTAGCTTATCCCAATTCATGCATGGTTCAAGATAATCTGCTTGGTTGGAGAACATAATAGATATAAATACGTATGAATATATGACCTAGAGTCGTAGGAGAGAAGATGAACGATATTACGGAATTGTAAAAAAAAAAAAAAAGGATGGGTTGGGGAGGTCACACTAGATGTATGTAATGTCTATAAGTCCAGCCACTTTTTGTGTGGGTTTCGAGGAATGATTCTATAATCCGATTCAATATAAAATGTGGCCAGTTTACATTATGGAAGAAAGAAATGTATATGTAATATGTATATGTAATATTAGATATTCACTAGTTATATAGTCCTATCTATATATAAATAGAAGTCCTTATGCCTTACCTATATACTAACTAACTATATATATATCTAACTATATGCTATATATATGTAATATATATATAGCAATATATATAGATAGCAATATATATAGCAAAATAAATAAAAAATATATATATATATGTATTGATATACATATTGATATCGTTATATTGATATATTGATATCGTTATATTGATATATTGATATCGTTGATATCGATCATATTGATATCCATTGCATATATTGATGATTGCATATATTGATTTGATTGCAGTTTACTGCATTTAGATTAGATGGATTACAAGATAAGTCAAGTCCTTTCTTCTGTTTCATTTGTGATTGTGGATTGGATGAAAAAACAGATGAACTCAAGGATATAGAAGAGTAAAGAACGAAGGATGGAATGAAAGAATGGTTGGAAAGAAAAAAATGCAATAACTAGAGCCGTATGTATATGGATTTACAAAAACTTCATCATGGGTAGAAACAAAAAACGAGATATCGAAGTAGTTCTGACGATTCAGTAATATTATCATTAGTTTTTAGTTACTCCGACCCAATAGATCTTAATGATTAATTTTAATGATAAAATTAAGTAATAATTCATTGGTTGATTGTATCATTAACCATTTTTTTTTTTGTGCGAGGAACTTACCATGAATCCACTGATTTCTGCCGCTTCCGTTATTGCTGCTGGATTGGCTGTAGGACTTGCTTCTATTGGACCCGGAGTTGGTCAAGGTACTGCTGCAGGCCAAGCTGTAGAGGGTATTGCGAGACAACCAGAAGCAGAGGGTAAAATACGAGGTACTTTATTGCTTAGTCTAGCTTTTATGGAAGCTTTAACAATTTACGGACTGGTTGTGGCATTAGCGCTTTTATTTGCGAATCCTTTTGTTTAATCCTAGAAATGTAAAAAAGTACCTTAGATTACATACTTATTTTACTTTTTTTCTTTATTAACTTGAAATTA